AAACATTCATCAAGGAAAGTTGGCTTATAGCGATTATATATATTACATATACCTAGTTTGATCCCACTCTTCTAACAAAACCATTTTCTCTTGAATCTCATTTTTTGTAAACTCTTATCCTCTTTTTATTGAATTTATAATTTAGCATTATCCCACATGGATACAATCAATCTAAATGAGCGAATTTATTAGTCTAAATCATTGCATAGAAATAGAAGTCTTTGGTTGATCTAAGTTCATGTAATTTATTCTTTAATTAATATTTTCTTTTGGTCAATCTTTGAATTGAATAAAACCGACTGAAATGGGAATCGCTTTATAGAACCTAATTTTTTTTACAATTCCCTAATATCGTAATCTTTTTTACTATTCTTCTAGATCTTATATACTTTTTTGTCTATTTATGTGTATATTTCTGTTCACGAAGAAGATTATCTCGAGCAAGGCATAGATTACCTTGCACTAAGCTAAAAAAGACTATTTCGAAACTTAGTCAATGGTGGCCCTCCATGGATTCACCTATATAAGCCGCAGCTAAAGTTGCAAAAATAAGAGCTTGAATACCACTTGTAAATAATCCAAGGAACATGACAGGTATAGGAACCACTAAAGGTACTAAAGAAACAAGAACAACAACTACTAATTCATCCGCTAATATATTTCCAAAAAGTCGAAAGCTAAGTGATAAAGGTTTTGTGAAATCTTCTAAAATGTTAATAGGTAAAAGAATTGGAGTTGGTTGTATATATTTACCGAAATAACCTAATCCTTTTTTGCTAAGGCCCGCATAAAAATATGCTATTGACGTAAGTAAAGCTAAAGCAACGGTAGTATTTATATCATTCGTGGGTGCGGCTAACTCCCCATGAGGTAACTCTATGATTTTCCAAGGTAAAAGCGCCCCTGACCAATTAGAAACAAAAATAAATAGAAACAAAGTTCCAATAAAGGGAACCCATGGACCATATTCCTCTCCAATCTGGGTTTTGCTCACATCTCGAATAAATTCAAGGATATATTCGAAGAAATTCTGACCGTCAGTAGGAATGGTTTGTGGATTCCGAACAGTTACAATGGCTGAACCTAATAAGATAAGAATTACAACCCAAGAAGTAATAAGTACTTGGGCATGGACTTGGAAACCGCCTATTTTCAAATAGAAATGCTGGCCTACTTCCACCCCGGATATTTCATATAACCCCTTTAATGTGTTAATGGAATATGATAGAACATTCATATTGTCCTCTGAAAGAAAGAAAACTTTACAAGAAATTATTTTGATTCAACCGTCTTTTTTTCTACTTGCTCACTTGAATTGTATATTTTATATTTTATATACCAACTAATCACATAATATCCCCAGTTTTTTATCTCTTTTATGAGATTCCGAAATAGTAATGGATTTCGTCAATCTATGGAATTCAAAAAAGAATTTATTTATCTTATTATTAATCAGGGATTTCGTATATAGCTAGAACGCCCTTCACAAATCGCAAATACTAATTTGTTAAGAATTAAGCGGATTGAGGCTATAGCGTCATCATTCGCTGGAATCGAAATATCTGTGAGATCCGGGTCACAGTTTGTATCAATTAAACAAATTGTTGGAATTCCCAAAGTGATACATTCTTGAAGAGCCATATATTCTTCTTGCTGATCAACGATTATTACAATATCGGGTAACCCTGTCATATATTTAATCCCGCCCAAATATGTTTGCAAGTGAAATAACTGTCTCTTTAATCGAGCCGCATCCCCTTTCGGAAGGCGGTTGATTCCCCCTGTCTTTTGTTCCATTCTCAAGTCCCTGAACTTTTGAAGTCTCATTTCTGTAGTGGACCAATTCGTTAAAAGGCCACCTAGCCATTTTTTATTAACATAATGACACCGAGCTCTTATTGCAGCCCGCGCTACTGGATCAGCTGCTTTATTTTTGGTACCAACAATTAAGAATTGTTTTCTCCTACTTGCTGCATCAAAAACTAAATCACACGCTTCTGATAAAAAACGAGCAGTTCTAGTAAGATTTGTAATATGAATACCCTTACGCTTTGCAGAGATATAAGGTGCCATTTTTGGATTCCATTTTCTAGTAGCATGACCAAAATGAACTCCTGTTTCCAACATCTCTTTCAAATTAATGTTCCAATATCTTCTTATCATTTCTCTCCACACTTTCTCTCTTTTTTTTTCAAAGAAAAAAAAAGAAACGAGATACCCTGAACTAAATAATTGTTCCGATGGAACCTTTTCTTTTCCCGTAATTGGACGTTGATACACGATCCAAGCGATTAATTTCTTTCTATTCTTTAATTATCTTTATATTATCTTTATTTATTACTATATTTTATTTATTACTCTATATTATCTTTATTTATTACTTTTATTTATTACTATTAACAAATATTAACAAATCACATGGAAATGTAAGAAATCAAAGGAACACTGACAGTTAAAAGGACGAATCCACTCTTAGGAATCGTTAAATCCTATAAATGAT